TTTTTTTCAAAACTGACTTTGATCATAACACCCATATCTATTTAGTAGAATATGGTATAACATGTGGCTTCTTTCGAGCCTAAGCTCTTATGTATGTGTAAACATGATATATGGGTAAATGAATTCTAACAATTTTCAAATGGATCGGTATCGGGGAGAATTTCGGAAATGGAAAGTCAATATATCTATATGTGGATATCTATAGGAAATCATATGAAAGAGATGTTATTATTTTAGTTTGGATCTAAGCAATTCGATGAATTTTTCTAAAAGGTTCACATCATAGTAGTGCTGGTTGATGAGAGTTACTTCGGAAACAAAAAAAAGTAAAATAAAAATTATTTTTGTTATTCTTCCAATTCCAATAAAATGCAACTAGGTCTAGTGAGAGTATGAGTTGGCGATCAGAACGTATATGGATAGAACTTATAGCGGGATCTCGAAAAATAAGTAATTTCGGTTGGGCCCTTATTCTTTTTTTAGGTTCATTAGGGTTTGTATTGGTTGGAACCTCCAGTTATTTTGGTAGGAATTTTATATCTTTATTTCCTTCTCAGCAAATAAACTTTTTTCCGCAGGGGATCGTGATGTCTTTCTATGGGATCGCGGGTCTTTTTATTAGCTCCTACTTGTGGTGCACAATTTCGTGGAATGTAGGTAGTGGTTATGATCGATTCGATATAAAAGAGGGCATAGTGTGTATTTTTCGTTGGGGATTTCCTGGAAAAAACCGTCGCATATTTCTGCGATTCCTTATGAAAGATATTCAGTCCATCAGAATAGAAAATAAAGAGGGTCTTTTTGCTCGTCGGGTCCTTTATATGGAAATCAGAGGCCAGGGGGCCATTCCCTTGACGCGTACTGATGAGAATTTGACTCCACGAGAAATTGAGCAAAAAGCTGCTGAATTGGCCTATTTCTTGCGCGTACCAATTGAAGTATTTTGAAAAAAGGAACTGAAAAATGAATACTTTGCAAGAGGGAAAAAACTCAAGAACCCTCTTTTTTTTTCTATACCATAACTTAACGGAAGTTTGTTCTGAACGCCTATTCGAGCCAAAGTAAACGTATACGAAGCAACCCTAAAACGAAATTTTTTGTGTCCATAATTTTTTTTTTGATTTTAATATTTAATATTGGATATTTTATTTAATAGAACGGGAGTTCTTTCGTCTCGAAATCCAACTAATATTAATTTGAAGTGGGCTCTTTCTTATTCTATTTCTGTATTCTTTCTAGATTCAAGGACTAACCTAACCACTATACTGCATCACAAATAAAAACCTCGCAATAGATTAATGGGCTCGATGACTTGGGATATAACTTATGCTTGATAGAAATATTAGTATCATATAGAGTCGACGCATGGGGTGAGTTCATTAAAACTTCAAAAATTCACAGACGAAAAATGGCAAAAAAGAAAGTATTCATTTCCCTTCTATATCTTGCATTTATAGTATTTTTGCCTTGGTGGATCTCTCTCTCATTTAAAAAAAGTCTGGAATCTTGGATTACTAATTGGTGGAATATTAGGCAATCCGAAATTTTTTTGAATGATATTCAAGAAAAGAGTATTCTAAAAAAATTCATAGACTTAGAGGAACTCCTTCGTTTGGAGGAAATGATAAAGGAATACCCAGAAACGCATTTACAAAAGCTTCGCGTCGAAATCTACAAAGAAACGACCCAATTGATCAAGATGCACAATGAGGATCGTATCCATACAATTTTACACTTCTCGACAAATATAATCTGTTTCGTTATTCTAAGTGGTTATTCTATTCTAGGTAATGAAGAACTTGTTATTCTTAACTCTTGGGTTCAAGAATTCCTATATAACTTAAGCGACACAATAAAAGCTTTTTCTATTCTTTTATTAACTGATTTATGTATAGGATTCCATTCGCCCCACGGTTGGGAATTAATGATTGGCTCTGTCTACAAAGATTTTGGATTTGCTCATAATGATCAAATTATATCCGGTCTTGTTTCTACTTTTCCAGTCATTTTAGATACAATTTTTAAATATTGGATCTTTCGTTATTTAAATCGTGTATCTCCTTCACTTGTAGTGATTTATCATTCAATGAATGACTGAAACATGATTGAACGACCCAATTATAATATTTGTTACTTTGTCCATAAGCAAAACACTCAAAATTGTACTTATTCTTTCTACCCAGCCAAGGGATCTCTCCAATATTTCAGAAAAATTATTTCAGTAAATAGCAAAATTATAGATAGGGAACTCTACTAGCGACCTACCTAATTTTATTGTAGAAAATTTCGGGATCAATGATTGGACCATGCAAACTAAAAAAACCTTTTCGTCGATAAAGAAAGAGATTACTCGATCCATTTCCCTATCGCTCATGATATATATAATAACTCAGGCACCCATTTCAAATGCCTATCCCGTTTTTGCACAGCAGGGTTATGAAAATCCACGAGAAGCAACGGGCCGTATTGTATGTGCCAATTGCCATTTAGCTAATAAACC